TCAAGTAATTAAATAGTAATTAATTACTAATTACATTACTAAACTAAAATATTAATTAAATATTATATCTTTCTATACAAAAAAAATTCGAAACTTTTTTCTTGTACTATACCGACTGACCCTCTCAGAAATAAAATAAAAAGAATCGAGTTATTTCATTAGAGTTAGAATGAAAAAAAAGAGTCATTCCATTTCAGACCAATCTCGAGTACTAAAGAAAGATCGCGATTTGGAATGAACCAAAATACTTGTTTGTTTTGTTACGGCAATAACACTTAGTAATAGTAAGAAAACCCGATGGGTTGGATTTCACTACAAGAAAAAGGTTTGTTTTACAGCAAACCCACATTACACAATGAAACATACCACAGAGTGGTATAATAGACGGAATCGTAAATTATCTAATCTACATAAGAAAGATACTTCTAATAGAAAGAATTAGACATTATCGAATGATTTGATAGACCAAATCCCAAAACCAACTCAACTCATAGAATATAGAAGAAGGAAATTGATACATTTAGGACCAATTCATTATCTCTGCATTATCTCTAAATCAATCAATTGGGGTTGTTGTTCTGCCAAAAAGCGATTAGTCAGGCGACTCCACACACAAAACAAATACAAGAAAAGAATAGGTCCTAGATCTATGTGACTGTTGAAGTTTTTAGACAGAATCATGTCATGATTCTCACTTCATAAATTGACCGGATTCGATATACCAACGCAAAAATATATCACTAACTCTTTAATCATGGACAGGAAAAGAGGAAAAAGGTCATATGTAATCCATCCACGAAGATTAATGAAGGAAGATGAGTATTTTATCCGAGATTTTACAAATACTGATTAGATCTATTGGAATGAATTATTGTTTTTTATTGTTTTTATTTTCCTGTCCCTATGTATTTACATGAACATGTGGTAATACTTTTGGACCAACCAACCGGCCAGTCTATAAACAAGTACTAATGAGGAAATGAAAACTATACTAAACTAAAATAGAATGTATTAGGGCTATACGGACTCGAACCGTAGACCTTCTCGGTAAAACAGATCAAACTGATTATTATCGAAATGATTCGAACTGTTTCAAAGACCCAACATGCATTTTGTTGCATTGGGCTCTTTCATAAACTGATGTAAAGATCAGTTAGTCCACCATATTTTTCTTTACAGGAAAATAATGAGATGGTTCCATGTGCTCTGATTCATCATTTGTATTCTGATCTAGGAGCAATACCAAAGTGTTTCAAAGAAGGGTTACCTTGACTTAGGTCTGCCTTCGGCCTAGATCAAACTAAGTTAGATGGAGTCTCTATCGCTACGCTGCAAGAGTCGAATATGAGACTTCATACACCTTAAAGTTCATAGGACGAAAAAAGGTTATTTTGAGGCCCTTATACTCATTATGCCTAGCATTGAATGGACTGGGTATTTACCTTATCAACTATCAAATCAATGGCGGGTTCTATTTGATTTGGCACCTGAATTCGCACCTGAATCGGACCGAACCCAATATTTGTCAGGCTATTGTTCTCTTGTTCCCTCGAATCTATGGAGTAAGACATCGATTTGTCAATAAGATCAATTATGTTTATTGCATAATGGGCTCCCCTGAAAAGCATTAGCGCACGTGTAAACGAGGTGCTCTACCTAACTGAGCTATAGCCCTTGTCATAGATATATTAACATATGGATAATTTCTTGTCAAGATGGATATTCCATAATCCCACATGATAGCTCTCTGATCCGTCTACTGTTAACAGATTGGTATTGCTTAGAAATAATATTCCACTTATAATCCTATAAGTGATGGGTCCTTTTTTTAGTGATAAATAACCTACTTAACTCAGTGGTTAGAGTATTGCTTTCATACGGCGGGAGTCATTGGTTCAAATCCAATAGTAGGTAGAACTTATTAGATACCGAAGTCAATTGAGTGATATCTAATAAGTTTTTCTACCCATTTTCTTTTTTTTCGTTATATCAGATTAGACTTGATTGTGTTCAATTGGCAGAATCAAAATGTGGTGTATAATAATACAGTTCTAAAGAACTTCTTTTGATTATTTTGATGTATTGACTTGACTAGGAGGAAATAGCATTTACAGCCTCTACTCGTGTCCTAGCTCGTCTGAGAGCTAGATTCGCTTCAATTGCTTGTCTCTTACCCTCAGCTCTACTCAAGTTAGCTTCAGCTATTTCAAGAGCTTGCTGAGCTTCTTGCGGATCAATGTCAGTACTCATCTCCGCATCATTTCCTAAAATGGTGATCTCATTATTACCTATTCTAGCGAAACCACCCATCAGAGCCACCGTTAACCATTGGTCGTTGAGGCGTATTCTCAAAAGACCTATATCTACAGCCGTGGCAATAGGGGCGTGGTTTGGTAATACGCCAATTTGGCCACTATTAGTAGATAAAATGATTTCTTTCACTTCTGAATCCCAAATAATTCGATTAGGAGTCAGTACACAAAGATTTAAGGTCATTTCT